TCAAAAAAGGGGGGTTCCTCCTTTTATCGTTGTATGTGAAAGACATGTATTCTTCAAAATAGATCGTTCTTTTTAGTTATTATCTATACTTATTTCGTGTATGTGGATAATTTTTTTAATATACTCTTTTTAATATACATTGTTTTTTTACTTTAACATATAAATATATAATAAACATACAAATATATATAATACAAATATATTTATATATACATGTATATGTGATATATATATCACATATACGTATGCGCGCACATCACACATCACATATATAAATGACATGAGGGAAAAAAAAATCAGAATAATTAAGAATCCCAATATTTGACTTTTTTTTCAGATATTTTTTTTTGTTGATTTCTTTTATTATTGTTCCTTTCTAAAAGGATAAAAAAGATAAGAATTGGTGAATCGAGAACAATTTGTAATTATAAGAAAAAAGAGTTTCTTTTCTTATGGAACATACATATCAATATGCGTGGATAATACCTTTTCTTCCACTTCCAGTTACTATGTCAATAGGATTTGGACTTCTACTTATTCCGACAGCAACAAAAAATATTCGTCGCATGTGGGCTTTTCCTAGTGTTTTACTCTTAAGTATAGCTATGGTGTTTTCAGCCAATCTGTCTATTCAACAAATAAATGGAAGTTTTATCTATCAATATCTATGGTCTTGGACCATCAATAATGATTTTTCCTTAGAGTTTGGATACTTGATCGATCCACTTACTTCTATTATGTCAATACTAATTACTACTGTTGGAATCATGGTTCTTATTTATAGTGACAAGTATATGTATCACGATCAAGGATATTTGAGATTTTTTGCTTATATGAGTTTTTTTAATACTTCTATGCTGGGATTAGTTACTAGTTCAAATTTGATACAAATTTATATTTTTTGGGAACTTGTGGGAATGTGTTCTTATTTATTAATAGGGTTTTGGTTCACACGACCAATTGCAGCAAGTGCTTGTCAAAAAGCTTTTGTAACTAATCGTGTAGGGGATTTTGGTTTATTGTTAGGAATCTTAGGTTTTTATTGGATAACAGGTAGTTTAGAATTTCGGTATTTGCTCGAAATAACTAATAACTTAATCCAGAATAATGGGGTCAATTCTTTATTTGCTACCTTGTGTGCTTCTTTATTATTCGTCGGTGCAGTTGCTAAATCCGCACAATTCCCCCTTCACGTATGGTTACCTGATGCTATGGAAGGACCCACTCCTATTTCGGCTCTTATACACGCTGCTACTATGGTAGCAGCAGGAATTTTTCTTGTAGCTCGGCTTCTTCCTCTTTTCATAGTCATACCTTATATAATGAATTTCATTTCTTTAATAGGTGTAATAACACTATTATTAGGGGCTACTTTGGCCCTTGCTCAAAGAGACATTAAAAAAAGCTTAGCCTATTCTACAATGTCTCAATTGGGTTATATTATGTTAGCTCTAGGTATAGGTTCTTATCGAGCTGCTTTATTCCATTTGATCACTCATGCCTATTCAAAAGCTTTATTGTTTTTGGGATCCGGATCTATTATTCATTCAATGGAACCTATTGTTGGATATTCACCAGATAAAAGTCAGAATATGGTTCTTATGGGTGGTTTAACAAGATATGTTCCAATTACAAGAACTACTTTTTTATTGGGTACACTTTCTCTTTGTGGTATTCCACCTCTTGCTTGTTTTTGGTCCAAAGATGACATTCTTAATGATAGTTGGTTGTATTCACCAATTTTCGCAGTAATAGCTTATTTCACAGCAGGATTAACCGCATTTTATATGTTTCGTGTATATTTACTTACCTTTGATGGGTATTTTCGCGTTCATTTTAAAAATTACAGTAGCACAAAAAATGGTTCGTTCTATTCCATATCTCTATGGGGAAAAGGAACTCCAAGAGGAGTCAATCCAAATTTACTTTTATCAACAATGAATAAAAAGTTTTCTTTTTTTGCAAAAGAAAGATCGAAAATTGATAATAATGTAAGAAATAGGATACGATACTTTAGTACTTACTTTGGAAATAAATACACTTCCATGTATCCTCACGAATCGGACAATACTATGCTATTTCCTCTTCTTGTATTAGTACTATTTACTTTGTTGGTTGGATCAATAGGAATTTCTTTTG